CTATAGTGGAATTTCTTCGATCTTCAAAAAAAAGACAAAAGACTTTGTAAGTTTCAGTATAGTATAAGTAATTAAATGAATTACTTATTATTCCAATTTAATATTCTATTAGGGTTCTTTTACCAAAGATGTTCATTTGTACGTTTTTCATATATATAGGACAAGTCTTCGTATAAGAAAAAAATTTCCGCTCAAATACAATTAGAATGAACGAGAAATAGAACGAATTGTGAACTATTAATGAACTGAGAGGATACGATAAATAATTCGGGAATCAAATGGGACTTTTTGGGGATAGAGGGACTTGAACCCTCACGATTTTGAAAGTCGACGGATTTTCCTCTTACTATAAATTTCATTGTTGTCGATATTGACATGTAGAATGGGACTCTATCTTTATTCTCGTCCAATTAATAAATTCTATCAGATTTTGATATGGAATAAATCATTTCATCAATGAATATTCGATATCTTTTTCAACTTCGAATTGATTTACAAAAATTCTTTTAATTATCATAAAAATGAAAAGAAATACGGACTCGAGTTGTCACTAATCATTTTGAGATACTATTTAAGTACGGATACATTTATCTTTCACCTTTATTGAATTTTGACGGAAGAATTCCGTCACTAACGCAACGTAGCCAACTCCATTTGTTAGAACATCTTCCATTGAGTCTCTGCACCTATCCTATCTTTATTTATTATCGCTTTCTGAACACTTGTTTGTTTTGATAAAAACGGATTTGGCTCAGGATTGCCCTTTTTTAATTCCAGGGTTTCTCTGAATTTGAAAGTTATCACTCGGTAGGTTTCCATACCAAGGCTCAATCCAATTAAGTCCGTAGCGTCTACCAATTTCGCCATATCCCCCTTTGCTTTGTAATTAGGATATCATTATCCTAACGTTTTACTTTTGCTTTCAGTGTTATATTATGATGGGACTATTGAATTCACCAATTCAATATACAATATTGATCGATACATAGTATTTATATACTAGAAAAATAGTATAGTAAATACTATTACTATATTCTAAATATATAATATCCTTACGCCTATATAGTATTATTCTACGTATATATATATATTATATATATATTTTCCCAATATATAATATATATCGGTTTTATCGTCCTATTTTGAATGCTTTAAGGGTCGATTCTTTTGTTTTCATCTTTATCTGGTATCTTTCCGAACGAAAAATACCTTAAAGGGAATTTAATTACTCTTAATATTGAATAATTTAATAGCCATAACGAATCTAATGGATATAACTAATAAGTCTTTTTTTTTTTAATAAAAAAAAATTTACTAAAAGAAATAGAATTAGATTAGTAAATATAGAATAGTAAAAAAAACTAATATTCAATGCAATTGTCATTTGAATTAAAAAAAATCTTACTAGCTAATTAAACTGTTGATTATTGATACTCATATATTTTATAAGATAAATAGCTGGAAATTTTATATTGCTATATTGATATAGTAATTGTTATGTGAAGAGTTAATAGCTAAGATTCCAGTAGTTTACTAAATTCCTATGTGTGTAGAATTTATGGTAAGCGAGCCCGCTTAGCTCAGAGGTTAGAGCATTGCATTTGTAATGCGATGGTCATCGGTTCGACTCCGATAGCAGGCTTTTCTCCATTTGTTTAATTTTTATTTGTTACATAATTTATAATGTAACATCAAAGAAATTGAAAAAGGCTTCTTCTCCTTTTCCAAAAAGGCACTCTTCTATTATCTCATATGAACTTCCAATAAAAAAAAATTTGAGGCGGTTGATCTATGTAGACTAAATCGATCAAGAAAAGAACCCTTACTTTATTTTTATATTCTTAATATTTTAATATTATATTATTTCATATTTTTTTAGTAGTTAATAGTTTTCAATTAATTAAGCTTTATCTCTAATATTAATACGATAAAGTATATATATATATTAAATATATTAAGGACGGGATAGTGATACAATTCATCTAATTATTCTTTCGAATTCTTTTTTGTAGTAATAATATTTAAATAACTTTCCATTTATTTATTATTGAATTTCAAATTCAAATTATTTTTTTAATTTGTATATTTATCATTTAGTTTAGTTTAATTGCATTTAGGTTTATGCAACTTTATAAGGAGTCTTTATGTCGCGTTACAGAGGGCCTCGTTTCAAAAAAATCCGTCGTCTGGGAGCTTTACCGGGACTAACTACTAAAAAGCCTATAGCTGGAAACTATCTTAAAAACCAATTACGCCCCGGTAAAAAATCTCAATATCGTATTCGTTTAGAAGAAAAACAAAAATTACGCTTTCATTATGGTCTTACAGAACAACAATTACTTAAATACGTTCATATCGCCGGAAAAGCAAAAGGGTCAACAGGTCAAGTTTTACTACAATTGCTTGAAATGCGGTTGGATAACATCCTTTTTCGATTAGGTATAGCTTCGACTATTCCTCAAGCCCGCCAATGGGTTAACCATAGACATATTTTAGTTAATGGTGGTAGAGTAGATATACCAAGTTATCGCTGTAAACCCCGCGATATTATTACAGTGAGAGATGAACAAAAATCTAAGGCTATGGTTCAAAATTATCTTGATTCATTTTCGCATGAGGAATTGCCAAAACATTTGACTCTTCACCCATTCCAATATAAAGGATCAGTCAATGAAATACTAGATAGTAAATGGGTCCGTTTGAAAATAAATGAATTGCTAGTTGTAGAATATTATTCTCGTCAGACTTAAAACTAACTAAAATAAGAGGGATTCGAAGAATTTTGCCCTCACTTTACACCCATATAAAGAGTCTCGAAGCAAGGTATTTTATTTTTTTCCGATTCATGTATCATAGATTGATAGGGATATTTTAATTCCTTGTCTATTCTTTACTAGTATTTTACAGATTACAGAAATTGGGATTAGGTAGGAATAGCGAAACCAGATCAAAGAAAGCCCTAACTGTTGGAAGAATGGTATCCTTTGTTATTTGATTTGAGATATTGCGGTCAATAACATTAACATTGATGAATTAGGTGAAGGGTATGGAAAGAGAGGGATTCGAACCCTCGGTAAACAAAAGCCTACATAGCAGTTCCAATGCTACGCCTTGAACCACTCAGCCATCTCTCCTCCATAATGATAAAGTTTAATAAATCGAGATCGAGTGAATATTTATTTATATTAGGTTTTTGGATAAATGCGTACACTCTATTTTAACAAAAAAAAATAGAAAAACTTTGTCAAATCCTTAGTCGAGGTTGGGTAGATGAGAGACTTTTGTTGGACAAACTGGTAAAAACAATAAATAAAGGTATCTATTCATGTTTACGAAGACGGTATTCCTTATTTTATTTTATTTTCGAATTTTTATACTGGATTAAATTATTTAATTGGAACAACTCCACCGATTGATCATTTTTTTTTACTATCTTTAATGGCTACCTTTAGATCATCATTCTATTTAGTTTAGACCATTATTCTATTTTCATACATCATAGAACGATTATTCAATTCTTTCTCCTCTTTGGATCATAATCATAATTTAATCAAAACTTCTTGAATTATCCTACAGATTAGAATAAATTGTTGATTCTTCAACTTTGAAGAAATCGGAATGTTTTCCCATATTCTTAATACTACTCTATTTCCATTTGGGTGAAATATAATCGTCTTCAAATAGTTATTAGTTTTTATTGATTCCTGCAAAAAAGAAACAATTTGAGTAGGGGTTTCATTTTCATTATTCTGTTTTTATGTTATTTCGTACTGTCAAATTTAGCCGGTTGTGGGATTTTTTTCTCACGAAGGTAATTAAAAGAAATTATAGAATGAATTTATGTCTATGTCTAGATCTCGAATAAATGGAAATTTTATTGATAAGACCTTTTCGATTGTAGCTAATATCTTATTACGAATAATTCCGACAACTTCGGGCGAGAAAGAAGCATTCGCTTATTACAGAGATGGTGCGATTTGATTATTTTTTATTTAGTTATTTTATACTTTTCTTTCATTTTTAGAATGTAATTTTTTTCTTTATATCCCGAATAATATAAATAACTAAAGAAAAAAATTATTTGAAAGAAATCTACGCTTGTTGAAGGTGAAGTTTGTAAATAAAACAAGCCCTTCTGTCGTGTATCCCTGATTAATGCAACCTCAAATCTTCAATTGTTGATTATAGAGTATTGAGCGAAAGGTTACACCTATGGTTGGGTAGGTCAAACCTATTCCACTAGTACCAATAGGGGGCATAGAGGAAGAGGCGCTACTCCTCGGAATCAACAACAGGAAAACTTTGTTATAAATTATCCCTTCCCTTTTCTTTATCAGGATCGGGACTAATAAGAATGGTTGGGACAACAAGCACCCATCTCGTTCGTGTTTTGGATACCCGTATACCCATCGAAAACTGTTGAAGTGACTCATTTCTGAAAATTAAGGGGCGCTTAAGACAAATAAATTGATGGAGTTACCCTTTTTTTATTTAGTATCAATATACTTGATGTTAAGGAAAGAGCTTTTACAAGAGGGTTGATTAGAGATTTCTTGTAAAAACACCAGCCCTGCTCAGTTTATAATGAGAATATTATAATCTTTTTTATTCCATGTATTAGTCTCTCATTATGTACATAAAGGAGGAGCCGTATGAGATGAAAATCTCATGTACGGTTCTGAAACGGAGATTCTTTGAATCGAATGACGACCGTAACGGATGTTGGCTCAATCCGAAGGAAATTATGCGGAAGCTTTACAGAATTATTATGAAGCTATGCGACTAGAAGTTGATCCCTATGATCGAAGTTATATACTCTATAACATAGGCCTTATCCACACAAGAAACGGAGAACATACAAAAGCTTTGGAATATTATTTTCGTGCACTAGAGCGAAACCCATTCTTACCACAAGCCTTTAATAATATGGCCGTGATCTGTCATTACGTGCGACTATCTCCACTATAGAAAAAAAAATGGAAAAAAGAACAAATGTCTTA